GCTGCCCCTGCCTCTTCGGGTGGAACTCCGGGTTGAGGAGTTACTCGGAATGCTGCCAAAATATCAGTATCTTTGGTTTCATAGTCAGGAGTATAATAAGTCAATTTGTAATCTTTAACACCAGCTTTGAATCCAGCACTTGCTTTAGTCTCTGTTTGTGGTGACATAAGTCCCTCCCTACAACTCATGAATTAAGAATTCTTACAACAACAGGGTCTACTCGATATGTATTAGGCGTAAATAACTCAAAACCTTTGACAACAATTTTTCAAACACAAAATATTTAACGAATATTATAAACTAATTAAAATGTTAAAATTGGTTTGTTATTAGACCATGTATTTGATAAATAAAATACATCATTATTGTATATCTATATTATTGTATACTCTTTTATATATATGGTGCAACCCAATCCTTGTTTTGCAAGTTTATAATGGAGGAGTATATCCCTTCTTATTATTAATCTAAGAAATGAAATACTAATAAAAATTCCCTCTTGACAGTGATATATGTTGTATATGTAAATCCTAGATGTGAAACTAGGCATAAATCGTAGTATAAAACACAAAAATCCATAAAAAAAGAAATAAAGATTGGTTGAACTTGAAAATTTCATCATTCAATGTGTAGTGTAAATGATTGAATTGGATTCATTTGAGTGGTACAAACTAAATCGAATGCTAACTCCATTTATTTATTATTGAATTAACTGATCAATTTGATATCGGACATATTTTTTTCAGTACTATTCAAAAATTTCGACATATTTCACTTTATTATTATGAGAATAAATCCTACTACTTCTGGTCTTGGCGTTTCCACGCTTGAAGAAAAAAACCTAGGGCGTATCGCTCAAATTATTGGCCCGGTATTGGATGTCGTTTTTACCCCCGGCAAAATGCCTAATATTTATAATGCTTTAGTAGTTAAGGGTCGAGATACTGCCGGTCCACAAATTAATGTTACTTGCGAGGTACAACAATTATTAGGAAATAATCGAGTTAGAGCTGTCGCTATGAATGCTACAGATGGGCTGATGAGAGGGATGGAAGTGATTGACACGGGAACTCCTCTAAGTGTTCCAGTCGGAGGAGCTACTCTTGGACGAATTTTCAATGTTCTTGGGGAGCCTGTTGATAATTTAGGTCCCGTAGATACTCGCACAACATCTCCTATTCATAGATCGGCGCCTGCCTTTATACAGTTAGATACAAAATTATCAATCTTTGAAACAGGAATTAAAGTAGTGGATCTTTTAGCTCCCTATCGCCGTGGAGGAAAAATAGGGTTATTTGGAGGAGCTGGAGTAGGTAAAACAGTACTCATCATGGAATTGATCAACAACATTGCCAAAGCTCATGGAGGCGTATCCGTATTTGGCGGAGTAGGCGAACGTACTCGTGAAGGAAATGATCTCTACATGGAAATGAAAGAATCTGGAGTGATTAATGAAAAAAATATTGCAGAATCAAAAGTGGCTCTAGTCTATGGTCAAATGAATGAACCCCCGGGAGCTCGTATGAGAGTTGGTTTGACTGCCCTAACCATGGCAGAATATTTCCGGGATGTTAATGAGCAAGACGTACTTTTATTCATCGACAATATCTTTCGTTTCGTCCAAGCAGGATCGGAAGTATCCGCCTTATTAGGGAGAATGCCTTCTGCAGTAGGTTATCAACCTACACTTAGTACAGAAATGGGTTCTTTGCAAGAAAGAATTACTTCTACCAAAGAGGGATCCATAACTTCGATCCAAGCAGTTTATGTACCTGCGGACGATTTGACCGACCCTGCTCCTGCCGCGACATTTGCACATTTAGATGCTACTACCGTACTATCAAGAGGATTAGCTGCCAAAGGTATTTATCCGGCAGTGGATCCTTTAGATTCCACGTCAACTATGTTACAACCTCGGATTGTTGGCGAGGAACATTATGAAATTGCGCAAAGAGTTAAGCAAACTTCACAACGTTACAAAGAGCTTCAAGACATTATAGCTATACTTGGGTTGGACGAATTATCCGAGGAGGACCGTTTAACTGTAGCAAGAGCACGAAAAATTGAGCGTTTTTTGTCACAACCCTTCTTCGTGGCAGAAGTATTTACTGGTTCTCCAGGTAAATATGTTGCTCTCGCAGAAACAATTAAGGGGTTTCAATTGATTCTTTCCGGAGAATTAGATGGTCTTCCCGAGCAGGCCTTTTATTTGGTGGGTAACATTGATGAAGCTACCGCGAAAGCTATGAACTTAGAAGGGGAGAGCAATTTGAAGAAATGACCTTAAATCTTTGTGTACTGACTCCTAATCGAATTATTTTGGATTCAGAAGTGAAAGAAATCATTTTATCTACTAATAGTGGCCAAATTGGTGTATTACCAAACCATGCCCCTATTGCTACAGCTGTAGATATCGGTCTTTTGAGAATACGCCTCAATGACCAATGGTTAACTGTGGCTCTGATGGGCGGTTTCGCTAGGATAGGTAATAATGAGATCACTATTTTAGGAAATGATGCAGAGATGAGTACTGACATTGATCCGCAAGAAGCTCAACAAGCTCTTAAAATAGCTGAAGCTAACTTAAGTAGAGCTGAAGGTAAGAAACAGGCAATTGAGGCAAATCTAGCTCTCAGGCGGGCTAGGACACGAGTAGAGGCTATCAATAATATTTCCAAATAAATAAAAATAATCAATCAAAAGAAGTTTTTTATCTTTTAGAAGTGGAAGTTATTTATTATACTATACATATCCCATTTCAATTCTGCTAATTGAAATGGAATACAGTTAAAGTCTAATTTGATACAACTAAAAGAAAAAATATGGTAGAAAAACTTATTAGATACCATTGACTCCGGTATCTAATGAGTTCTACCTACTATTGGATTTGAACCAATGACTCCCGCCGTATGAAAGCAATACTCTAACCACTGAGTTAAGTAGGTTATTTATCATCAAAAAGGATCCATTACTTGGGGAATTATAGATGGAATATTATTTATAAGCAATACCAATCTCCTTTAGCCATAGAACTATCCTGTGGGATCATGGAATATCCAATCCATCTTGACAAGAAATTATCTATATGTTAAGATATCTATGAACAAGGGCTATAGCTCAGTTAGGTAGAGCACCTCGTTTACACATGCGCCAATGCTTTTCAAGGGAGCCAATTATGCAATGAACATAATTTATCTTATTGAGAAATCGATGTCTTACTCCATAAATTAAACTCGAGAGAACAAAAGAACAATAGCATGACAAATTTTTGGTTCGGTCTGATTCAGGTACGAATTCAGATACCAAATAGAATCCTTTATAGTTGATAAGGTTAATACTCAGCCCATTCAATGCCAGGCATAATGAGTTTAAGGACCTCAATCAAAATAACCTCTTTTCGTTCTATGAACTTTAAGGTGTATGAAGTCTCATATTTGACTCTTGCAGCGGAGCGGCGGAGACTCTATTTAACTTAGGTTAATTTAGGCCGGAGGCAGACCTAAGTCAAGGTAACCCTTCTTTGAAAAACTTTGGTATTGCTCTTAGATTAGAATACAAATAATGAATCAGAGCACATGGAACCATCTCATTATCTTTTTTTCTTCCCGTAATAAAGGAAAGAAAAATATGGTGGACTAACTGAATATTTACATCAGTTAATGAAAGAGCCCAATGCAACAAAATGCATGTTGGGTCTTTGAAACAGTTCGAATCATTTCGATAATAATAAAAAGTTTGATCTGTTTTACCGAGAAGGTCTACGGTTCGAGTCCGTATAGCCCTAATACATTCTATTTTTTAGAAATAGATTTTATTTCCTTATTAGTGCTTTTTTATGAAAAGGCCAATAGGTTGGTCCATAGAAATAAAAGCATTACTACATGTTCATGTAAGTACATAGGGACAGAAAAATAAAAACAAGAACAATGCATTTTAATGGATCCAATTTTAATAGATCTAACACAGTATTTGTAAAATCTTGGCTTGGATAAAATACCCATACCTTTTCATTAATTTTCGTGCATGACATGATGCTGGCTAAAAACTTTAGCCTGACCTAACCAAATCGAATCATAGGTCACATGGACCTAGGACCTATTCTTTTTTTGGTCTTGTATTTGTTTTGTGGAAGTCCCCAGACTAATCGAGAACAATAACTCCAATTGATTGTTTTGGATATGATTAATTAGTCCTAAATGTATCAACTTGAGTTTGATTTTATATTCTATCAGTTGAGTTGGTTGGGTAATTTGGTCTGTCGAATAGTTCGATGTATTAAATTTTTTATATCGAGTCAATACAAACAATGAAAAATAAATGATATAATGAATGAATCTTTAAATTAAAAATGAAACAAGACATGTCCCGCAGCAAACAAACTCTATGTGGTTTGATTAAATTAAAATCAATTCTTGTTTCTCCTAAGAAGTTTTGGTTCTGGATTAATTGACAATTACAATTCTAATCGAATAATTCAGCATATTCCACATTAAATTAATTAATAGGGGTGCACTTATGTTTCTGCTTCACGAATATGATATTTTTTGGGCATTTCTAATAATATCAAGTGTTATTCCTATCTTAGCATTTGTAATTTCCGGAGTTTTAGCACCAATTAGTAAGGGGCCGGAGAAGCTCTCTAGTTATGAATCGGGTATAGAACCCATGGGAGATGCTTGGTTACAATTCCGAATCCGCTATTACATGTTTGCTCTAGTTTTTGTTATTTTTGATGTTGAAACGGTCTTTCTTTATCCATGGGCAATGAGTTTCGATGTATTGGGTGTATCCGTATTTATAGAAGCTTTAATTTTCGTGCTTATCCCAATTGTGGGTTCAGTTTATGCATGGCGAAAAGGAGCATTAGAATGGTCTTAGCTGAATATTCAGACAATAAAAGAGAAGGAAAAGATGACATTAAGACAATTATGAATTTGATTGAGTTTCCGTTACTTGACCAAACAACACCCAATTCAGTTATTTCAACTACATTGAATGAT